CTTCCTGGGTCGATGCCCGAGCGGTTAATGGGGACGGACTGTAAATTCGTTGGCGACATGTCTACGCTGGTTCAAATCCAGCTCGGCCCAAGAATTCGCCGCTCCATGAGTATAATATAACCAAGTTGTCCTACAGAAAAGAAACGGAAATACCTGGTCCGTAAAATTTAGAAATAAATAAAAAGGGTCAACTTTTTTGCTCTCTCTATGTTTTTTTTCTCATCTCATTGAAAAATTGATTATATATTATTCACAATAAATAAATAAAATAAAGAATCACTAGTTACTAAGAATCCGCGTCATTCTCACTAAAGCCCGCGTTTATGTGGATATGATATCAATATATCATTCGCATATCTGTTACGTTACAACATGACTAGTAGAATGTTCTTATGAAACCATAAGAATATGTATGCTATACACCTCGCCGGGATTGTAGTTCAATCGGTCAGAGCACCGCCCTGTCAAGGCGGAAGCTGCGGGTTCGAGCCCCGTCAGTCCCGAACTAGGATCCGATGAATTTCTCAATTCATTTCTCTATTTTTCGCGAAAGGGAGGACGGGGAGCAAAAGCAAAATGGAATCTCCCCGGTGCGAGGATTATTTCTTTTTTTTTTGTTTCGCATTTCTCATCAGACAAATACGGGAATTTCCATTTCTTCCACTAGTACTAATTGATAGGGGAGAGACATATGTAGATTAGTACAATCGGTAGTATTGCTATATTCAGTATTTTTCGTTTAAGAGATACCAATACTCACTTTCTTTTTCGATCCTTCTTGATCAATGAAATGGAATAGAGTGCCCATATTTTATGGGGAGTACAGACACAAATTGTCTTCCTTTGCGGAGTACTTTTTAGGTTAAAAAAAAAAAACACATCCTTTCTAATTCCGACTTTTTTTGTATCCTCAATTATTAATACTAATTGGAAACAATCTATTTCATTCTCATTTCAATTGTATACTGAATTTTTGATGTATACGTTCCAATCCCAATTCACAAAAGAGAATACTAATAAAATAAAAGACTAAGCAACGCCCCTTTCTTATTCGTAGTAAAGTTTGCATATTCGATTTTTTATACTTTATCCTTTTTTTCCATCTCACTTATACTGTTTGGGTCTGTGTATGACCCAGAGAATACCGGTCATATGATACCCCATAATTCTATGTACATAATTCTACTTATATGTATTAAGTAGGAGCGTTGTATAAGGAAGATGATAGGTTATAGAAAATAAAAAGTGGAAAAAAAGACGAAATGATGGGTATTTCTGATCCAAAATCAAAAATGCCATTTTTGATTTAGTATGGATAAAAGATCTTCCTATGTTATACTATTCAATTCTCGGCGATGAATTGATTTGATAGATCAGAAATTGTTATTCATAATATTAATCTGATTCCGTATCATCAGGATGCAATTCATCCCATTGCATTTACAGGAGTCAAATTGACTATCTCTATGGGATTAGATCCCGAGTTATTGCGAAACAAAAAAAAGATTAGATTATGGAAGTCAATATTCTTGCACTTATTGCTACTGCACTGTTCATTCTAGTTCCTACTGCTTTTTTACTTATCATCTATGTAAAAACAGTCAGCCAAAATGATTAATTTGAATGAAACTTGAATTATTGGTTCTTATCAATGATTCAAGAAATGAAAGAAAGGCATTCAAAAGTATCTTAGTAAGTAGCTAGTGTGGTAGAAAGCACTATATTATAGTGCTTTCTACCACACTAGCTAGTATTGTATACTTTTTTATTATATTATTTATTATATAAATAAGTATCGTATACGAGTATAGGCTTCATATAGATCAAATTCCAATATGTATATACATATATTAGATGTACATATAGATAGTACTCTAATTCGATTTCTTTTTTTTTTTATTTCCCATCTCAAGAAGTCATTGATTGAACAATTAACGGATGCTCGGCGGAGTTATATGGTATGGTAACTTCTTCGGATTTGGAAAAGGAGTAGAGGAGACCTTGTCTATTTTTCGTGCTTAAACATGAGATGAGTCAAAAAAAGCATAAAAAAATTGATAGAAGTCTAAAACAAATGTTAAATGTGTGATATGTGGATCGCTCAACGAAAAAAAGACCTAATTTTATTGTGTGTAGGACCTCTTTGGACAATCACTAATCGCTTCGCTTCCAGTAGAAAGAAAATATGTATTGTCATAATAGCGGAACGACTTTTCTTTTAGAAAAGTAAAGAAAAAAGAAAATAAGTAAATAAAAAAAGTAGTAGGTATTGGTTTTTCTTATTGTAATATCTATAATTCTAATAAGAGCTGATTCACCAAATATAGAATATTTAGGAAAAATTCGGTTTGAAAAAATCTCCTATCATACGTAGATTTGAGTTTCGAAATACAATTATAATTATGGTAATCATTCATTACTGTATTCCAGTACAATTATGAAGACACTTTTTTTAAGGCTTCGCAAAACGATCAATAAAGAATTGATCCAGTTCGATTGAGCAATCGATTACTCAATTTAGTATTAGTCGTGCCCCAGCCCTAGAGTCCACTCCTTCCCCATACTACAAGTGAAAGGGAAAATGTAAAGACTACCATTAAAGCAGCCCAAGCAAGACTTACTATATCCATGTGAATTATGTCCCCTATTTCTATGAAGAAATTCTTCTATTATTGATTAATAATCATAGTGGAATCAATGGCACAGAGTCAAAATAGGATTTTGACTTAAGACTATTGATGAACCAAACCAATTCAATGAATACACTCGTAACAAGTTTTCATATTTTAGGATTTCCGGTAGAATCAGGAAGCATTAAGTACAAATACGATGATACACCCGCCCTTTCTTTGGAAATATCAAAGGAATGCTTCTAATGGAGCATGTAAGAATAGTAAGACCTATTGTTTTGTTTGTTTTAATACCTTTCTTTACTAAGAAAAAACATAAATAAATATATATATATATATATATACCATCAAGATAGATAACTATCTATCAGATACCTCTATTTCCTATTTGATCTAAGCTTACTGTCTTTCTTTCTGTGAAAGAATCGGGAAAACCCACCGTCACTATTACTACATAGATTCTTTTTTTTTTCAACTTTGACCTTCACTCTATAAGAGTAGACCAACCATTCTGATTGCATGTCTGAGCACTCATAGCCTCTCGTGAGTCTGGATACAAAATATCCTCGGGCCTTTCCACAACTCCTAAATGGGCTTCCCATCATCGTATCCGATCTAATTAAATACCCGATAGAGTCCGCGAGACACTATTTTTATAAGGGTAGTAGTTTAAGAGTAAGAGATTTTATAGTCTTTCGTATAATCTCTTCTTCCATTTTAGTACCAAAAACGGAGTGCCTCTTAGGAACCTTTGTATACCGAGATTTCTGACCTTAGTTTCGAATTCCGGAATTGACTCTCACCATTTATTTGATTCAATTGAAAAATTAAATAAATGGCCCGAACCCATCATGAAATTAATAAGTGAGAGTTCTTTCATCCCTATTGATACGGGTTTGGGCTACACCCAGATTTTTAGAAAAAAATTACAGTCTTTTCTAAAACCTATGCTATGGGTTATAAAAATTTAGTATTGACATGCCCGCTTAGTCCTTTGCCTCTGCTTCTCGCGGAGCAAGAATTCATCGAATTAGATCGGCAGGATAAGAAATAAAAAATCTTTTGTTGATCAGGCGACACCCGGATTTGAACTGGGGATAAAGGATTTGCAGTCCCCCGCCTTACCACTTGGCCATGCCGCCAAATTGGATCCAAAATGGCTAAAAATATTATCCATATTCTATTACTAACTCTTTTTTGCTTTTTTTTTTTATCTTGCATCCCATTGTACTTATCCTTTTTTTATTCCTATTTTTGATTTTTTATTGGATCTAGTTTATATTATTCTCTTCGATTGATTCTATCTCAAAATATACATCACTTTTAAATTTCCCTTCTCTTTTCTATTGAGAAGTATAAAAAATGAATTTCCGACGACAGACTGCAAAATTCAGGGCAAATTGGAACCATTAACAATTTACTTTGAATTAGTGAACGGTTCTTCAATTTTGATCTCCATTGAAATTTTGTTTCCTTGAATGGCAAAAGAAAATAAAATTGATTTATGACTAATCACATTTTTTTTTTCAATAATCAATCCTTTTCAATTTCAATTATAACAACATATATGTGTATATGTAAACCCCAGAACAGAAATTGTTACCCGGATACCGAGCCGGGCCTCTCTCTTAATGTACATATCCCTATAGAGAATCACAGTGTTTCAATTTTTCATTGAATATATTGAATAGAAAATACGAATTTTGATGGAGTGTGACCCATGTTGCCCTCCCTAAGTGAAATTACAAGAAAAGGTGTGATATGTGGATAGATAGCTGTATCGGCATGTACTTAATTAATACAATACTATTCTTAGTATATTTATATTTATTACGCAATTCAATCGTATTATATAAATTCCACCCACTACCAAAAAGAATCCGCGAATTCTTTTTTTGAACATGAAATTGAGTGTGTAAAAAAAAAAAGGAAACTCTATACTACTTCTGATTATTCTGTCTTTATCTCGTTTATAGATCTCATTTATAGAGAGGAAGTTGAATCTCAACCATTTATTTTTTTGGTATCCCATCGGATAATAATATCATAGTAATAGGTAGAAATTGGATCAATTTTGATATTCTATACAAGACTCCATACGTGTAAGTGACATCATTTTTTCCAGTAATATTTTCTCAAATTATTTATATTTGTACCTGTCGCAAATTCGAACTCGCGTCGAAAATGTTCTTTATTCCTCCGTCTCGTCTCCGTTCATACGTATGAAATAGATATATCGAGTTGGCTAAAATTTTATGCGATTCAGTAAACAGAATATATATTCTATTATTGCTAGGTCGATCCGTATGGTTCGATGAATAGTGAATCAATAATTGAATTTTTTCAATAAATAGGAAACTTAAGATTCAG